CATAATCCTTTTTTTCCCTTTGTTTGTCCACTACTTCTTATGAATCTAAACAAAGGAGTTCCAATAGACCCGGAAAAGAAGGAAAGGAATAGTAATCTTTGATTAACAGGAAAAAAAAAATAATTATTATTTTGATACAAGACGACACAAGAAAAAGGAATTTTCACCCTTTTTCTTGTGTCGTCTTGCGTCGAATAGAAGATTAGGAAGACTAGTAATCCTTCCTAAAAGTATTTGCTCCTTTCATTTTTACCATCCTTGACTTGTATTCTCTTCTTTTGTATTTGTTTGTATGCCTATTGTTTATTGCTAAAATGGAATACAAGTAATGAATTCCAGGTGTCCTGCAAAACAAAAAGAGTATAAACAAAGCAAGCAAAAGGATTTACAGAATTTTTTGATCATACATAATTGTATCGATGGACAAAAAATCGGCACTTTTTACCAAATGTTAAGGAATCTCTGGACCTAAAAATTCATTTCGTACAATTGAACTTTTTCAAACTGTTTCTTTTTAAGAACCAAAAAAACTTGTGCCAAAATAACAGATGCGAAGAAGAACAAAAGGCCTTGGACGCGTAATGGATCTTGAAGCACTATTTCTGCATCTCCCTGACCAAACCCTCCTACATTGGGATTGCTTGTTAATGGTTGATCAAGCTTGATGGATTCACCCTCTGAAACAAGAAGTTCTGGCCCTGGAGGTATAATATCAACCATTTGACGCCCATCCGATGCATCAACTATGGTTATTTCATATCCTCCCTTTTCTTTACGTACTATTTTGCTTACTATACCTGCGGATGTAGCATTATAGACTGTATTGTTACTCTTGCTACCATCAGGATAAATCTGACCCCTTCCTCTGTTCCCACCCACATATATGGGATATTTTAAGAAGTGAACGTCTTTCTTCGTAGCAGGGTCGGGGGAAAGAATGGGAAAGACGATTTCACTATATTTCTGACCCGGAACAGGACCTATCACAAGAATATTTTTTTTATTGGGGCGATAACTCTGAAAAGACAGATTTCCTATCTTTTCTTTCAACTCAGGAGAAATACGATCGGGGGGGGCTAATTCGAATCCCTCAGGTAAAATAAGAACAGCACCCACATTCAAACCCCCTTTTTTACCATTAGCAAGAACTTGTTTCAGTTGCATATCATAAGGAATTCGAACAACTGCTTCAAATACAGTATCAGGAAGCACAGCTTGTGGAACTTCAATATCCACGGGCTTATTAGCTAAATGGCAATTAGCACATACAATTCGTCCAGTTGCTTCTCGTGGGTTTTCATAACCCTGCTGCGCAAAAATGGGATATGCATTTGAAATGGATGCTCGAGTTATTACATATATCATGATCGATACAGAAATGGATCGAGTCATCTGTTCCTTTACCCAAGAAAAAGTATTTCTATTTTGCATGTCCAATCATGGATCTCGGAATTTCTACAATAAATTAGATAGGGAACTAGTAAAGTTCCCTATGCATGAGTCTGTCATTGTACTGGAATAGTTGTACTGGAATATAGGACGAATACCTTGAACCGGTAGAAATAAAATATAAAGAATTAAGTAAGATTCAAAATGCTTTCTTTATAAAGGAAGAAAGATTCTGATTTATTTGATTGATATGAGGAGATCAAATGAGTTCTTCATTCATTCATTGAATGATAAATGACTACAAGCGAAGGAGATACACGATTTAAATAATGGAAAATCCAATATTTCACAATTGTATCTAGAATAACTGGAAAAGTGGAAACAAGACCAGATATAATTTGATCGTTATGAGCCAATCCAAAATCGTTGTAGAACGAACCAATTATTAGTTCCCAACCATGAGTCGAGTGAAATCCAATCCATAAATCAGTAACTAAAAGAATCGAAAAAGCTTTTATTGTGTCACTTAAGTTATAGAGGAATTCCTGAACCCAAGAATTAAGAATGTCAAGTTCCTCATTACCCAAAATAAAATAACCACTTAGAATAGCGAAAGAGATTATATTTGTCGAGAAATGCAAAATGATATGGAGATTATATTCATTGTGTGTTTTGACCAATTGTATTGTTTCCTTGTGTATTCCTATACGAAGTTTTTGTATATGTGTCTCCGGGTACTCCTTTATCATTTCGTCCAACAGAAGGAGTTCTTCTAATTCTATGAATCTTTCTAGAACGTTTTTCTCTTGAATATCATTCAAGAGAGTTTCGGATTGCCCGGTATTCCACCAATTAGTAACCCAAAGTTCCAGACATTTATTAAATGAGAGAGAGACCCACCAGGGCAAAAATACTATAGATACAAGATATGGGAAAGAAGGTAATGCTTTCTTTTTTTTCATTTTTTATCTGTGAATTGAATTGTTAATGAACCTGCTTCATTCGTTGACTCTATATGATATTTCTCTGAAGCACGAGTTCTATAACAAGCTATTGAACCTATGGGTCTATTCATTCCAATTTTTGTGTAAAAATTGAGTTTAGTTCTTGGATCTAGAAGGAATATAGAAATGGGATAAGGGTCCGCCCTTTTCGGATAAAAATGAAAAATCAATATTATTCCCAGATATCTCAATTGGGCAAATTCTAAGCAATTTCATCTTCATTTGTTCCTTTCTATGAATACTCGAAAACCCACTTAAAATAATGAATCGGATTTCGAAAGGAAAACCCCCCTCAGTTAATTATTTCGAAATGTTTCACCGTCTAGTCACAACCAAGGAAAAAAAAAGGGTATCATCAAAATTTTTGGCCTAAAAAGATGAGATGAATTCCGTATTACGAAATACATTACATGTTCGGATATATTTGATGAATCCCTACTTATTAGATTAGCCTTGTTTCTAGTAGAAATTTTCTAGTAGAAAAGAATTGAGTTGGGATCCATACGCATACGAAATACTTTTGGTATACAAATGGTATACAAAAATTTCTTCTTTTCTTAATTATAGTATAGTTTATTATAGTTATTTCATATATGCCCTCCTGCTTTTTTGTTTTATTCTATGGGAGGCGCCACGACAAAGGAAGGAGGAAATAGAATAATCTAACATGTTTTGTTCGAATGAACATTCCAAAAAGACTTCAATTGTATTAAAAAAGGAATTAGCAAGTTCCTTCCCCCATGCCGAGAATTTATTCTTTATTGTGTTCAATTCATTTCAAAATACTTCAATTGGTACGCGCAAGAAATAGGCCAATTCAGCAGCTTTTTGTTCAATTTCTCGTGGAGTAAAATTCTCATCAGTACGAGTCAAGGGAATGGCCCCTTGACCTCTTATTTCCATATAAAGGACACGACGAGGATAAAGACCCTCTTTAACCTCAATTCTGATTGATTGGATATCTCTCATAAGGAAGCGAAGGAAGATGCGACGATTTATTCCAGGAAATCCCCAACGAAAAATGCACACAATTCCTTCTTTTCTATCGAATCGGTCATAACCACTACCTACATTCCACAAAATAGTGCACCACAAATAGGAGCTAACGAATAGACCTGCGATCCCGTAAAAAGACATCACGATTCCTTGTGGAAAAAAAATAATTTGCTGAGATGGAAATACGGATATCAGATTCCTACCAAGATAACTGGAAGTTCCAACCGCTAAGAATCCTAGTGAACCTAAAAAAAGGATACAGGCCCAGCAAAAATTACTTGTTTTTCGAGACCCCCTTATAAGTTCTATCCATATATGTTCTGATCGCCAATTCATACTATACTAGATCCAGTTGCATTCGATTGGAATTGAGAGAATAACCCAAATTTGACTTTACCTTTCTTGATCCCGAAGTAACTTTCATCAACTAGCACTATTCTGATGTGGAGTAATTGGTTAGATACATTGACTTTCTATTTAAAATATTTACTGATCCTTTTTTAACCAGCTATACCCTGTATATATATATACATGCATTTATGCAGATATCATGTATCCGCATGCATAACAGTTCTTTCATTTGTGTGTGGAAAGAGCCACATATCGTACCATATTGCACTAAATAAATATCCGTATTATGATACAGTGTTGAAATAAATTGATAAGATTTGGTCCCATTGGATCTAGACAATCTTATTTTTTTGGACATGAAGAGATAAAGAAGCCATTGCAATTGCCGGAAATACAAGGCCTACTAAAGGCACAAAAATAGAGGGTAAGTTGAGATCTGTCATAGAATGGGTGCCTCGATTTAATATTTGTATCTATTAGAAAGATATCTTATGATATGATAAGTATATCTATTATAAGTAATATTAAGTAATATTGACTATTGTATTTTTTATATTATTTTTGAATTATATTATTTTAAAATAATATAAAAAATAATATAATACTACTAAGTATATATAAACAATTAAGTATATATAAATATTATAATAAATATAAAATTTATAAATAATATATTTATATTAAAATAGAAATTTAAAATATAAAAATAATATTAAAATATTAAATAAAAAAAAAGGATAGATAATAAGTGCAAAAATATAGAACTAAATTAAGTGTACCTATTCATCTTTCTACACGAATATAAATAGGATAATCTTCTTTTACAAATTTTATTATTCTTCTTCTCCCATCCTTATGTTCTTTCTATCTTTCTTTCTAATCTAATAAGGAGTTTCTTATTAAAAAGGACTTATGAAAATTAAGTTCATTATGAATTTGCGACTCTAAATAATACGATCCAACAAACAGGGATTCATAGTAAAAATGTGATAGATATAGAAATTATTTTATTCCATTTCCATATTTGATATTTCTTTTTATTTTGATATTTTTTTTTTCATTATTGTCTATCTTAATTAATACGTAAGATAGCCAGATAAAATTCTTTTTTTTTTTCCAAAAATTGGAATTCCTCGGAAAGAGAAATTCACTTTTTTATTTTATCCTGTTGATAGAGGTTCATAATACCTAATCATGAATAGGGGTAAGATAAAAAATAGATCTGGATCTGATCTGGAAGAAAAAAAATTATCCGAAACT